AAACAGTTTTTTTGTGCAACCTAGTGTATTCATATTTCAATTAGAAGTTCCTAGATGGAGCTACTTTAACTTTATGTCTTACATAGAAGATATTACTATGTACTCTATGTCAAATCACGTGAACAGTCATTAGCATTACTAGGGTACATACCGATATTTATATTTAGTCATTTGAGAGTCTCTTTTATTAGTTTTTTTAGTTTCAATAGCAGAAAAAATCGAGTTCTCTACTGTATCCACTTATCATTTATCCCTACAAAATACCAAACGAAATAGAACGATCTTAGAAGAGATATAATGAAATTCGTTGATTGTTTGTTCCTAGAGAAATGATCTGTTTTATTTGACTTGACTGACGGGGACAACAAAAAATGAATTAGAAAATGAATTAACTATACTATAATACTACAACTACTATAATACTATAACTCTATAACTAGAATACTATAACTATAATAACTATAATATAAAATACTATAACTATATATAACAATATAACAAAAACTATACTATAAATAAAAAAAAATCGAATACTATACTAATAAATAAAAATAATAATAATAAAATAATAAACAGAATAATAAACAGAGTGCTCTTATTCAAAACGCCCTGTGATCTTCAACCAATTTTGCGCTTCAATATAATTACCAGGGGTAAGGGCTATAGCTTGTTTCCAATACTCAGCGGCTTGATCAAACCAAGCCTCCGCAATTTCCGAATCTCCCTGTCGAATGGCCTGTTCTCCGCGGTCGGAATAGGTGAGTAAATTCCCTTCCCTTAGAACCGTACTTGAGAGTTTCCTGCCTCATACGGCTCAGCAGTCAATTATTTTCGTGCCCCATTTTTTTTTATTAGATCTATTCTATTTTTTTTTTCTCGAGTTAACAAAAAAAAAGAGGATAATTACATGAGTTTCAAACTTGAATTTGGATTAATAAAAAAAGGAATCCACTTTATAGTTTTATCTTTTCTCCTACCTTCAGAAGAATAAAGCATCGGCATTTACACTCTCATTATAATTTTCTGAAAGGTAACTATCTCGGTTTCCTATATCATATACTTTCATATATGATATATAAATTTCTATAGAATCCGTGAAAAAGACTTTTCTTCATAAAAAAGAAAAGACTTACTATCTTTGGGATCTGATACTACACCGCTGCTCAAAACTTTAGGGGATCCTCTCTATTACATAAGTGGATTCCTAACTTTTCTATCATGATATAAGTAAGCAGTTCTTCTTGTATTGGCCAAAAACCTGGCTAATTGATCTTTACGGTGCTTTCTCTATCAATTAGATCTTTTATCCATAGAAAAAAAAAGTATCTAGGCATATCTATTTATTCATATTTCAACTTCTATGAAGTTTGTTTCTTTGCTACAGCTGATAAAAATCGTTGTTTTGGACGATATATATGTAGAAATCCTTTTTTTTTTTCTAGTATTTATTAGCGGATTTGCTCTTTCTTTTCTTTTTTCTTTCTATAGTGGAGATAGTCGCACGTAATGACAGATCACGGCCATATTATTAAAAGCTTGTGGTAAGAACGGGTTTCGTTCTAGTGCCCGAAAATAATATTCCAAAGCTTTCGTATGTTCTCCGTTACTTGTGTGGATAAGGCCTATGTTATAAAGTATATAACTTCGATCATAGGGATCAATTTCCAGTCGCATAGCTTCATAATAATTCTGTAAAGCTTCCGCATAATTTCCTTCGGATTGAGCCGACATCCGTTACGGTCGTCATTCGGTTCAAAGAATCTCCGTTCCAGAACCGTACGTGAGATTTTCATCTCATACGGCTCCTCCTCTCCTTTATGTGCATAATGATAAAAATACATAGAATAAAAAAAGATTGCAGTATTCTCATTATGAATTGAGCAGGGCTAGTGTTTTTACAATAAATCTCTAGCCAACCTTCCTGTAAAAGATCTTTTCTTAACATCAAGTATGTTGGTACTGGATAAAAAAAAATGGTAACTCCAACAATTTCTTTGTCCTCAACGCCGCTTAATTTCCTGGAATTAGTCACTTCAACAGTCTTCGATGGTTATACGGGTATCCAAAATACGAACGAGATGGATGTTTGTTGTCCCAACCATTCTTCTTAGTCCCGATCCCGATAAGGAAGGGGGGGATATTTTTTTTAACAAAGTTTTCGTGTTGTTGATTCCTAAACGTAGTGCTTCTTCCCCCATGCCGCCCATTGGTACTAGTGGAGTAGAGTTGACCTAACCCATAAGTATAGGTATAACCTTTCGCTTAATACTATAAATCCAAAATTTAAGCATATGAGGCTGCATTAATCGGGGATACACGACAGAAGGAATTAATTATTTTATTTCCACAAACTTCACCTTCAGCAAGCGTAGGTTTTTTTTCCATTTTTTCTTTCTATCCGAAGAATGTTTCTCCTAAGACTGAGAGCAAAAAAAAGGAAAAAAGAATCAAATCGCACCATCTCTGTAATAGGTGAATGCCTCCTTTTCTCCTGAAGTTG